CAAGTGACGAAAGCAAGAAAGAGTTACTAAAACCATTACGAATGACAAGTACACACAAGAATGACTCGATCGAGTCCCGAGAGACAGATAGAGCTTAACTAAAACGTCCGCCCGGTCATCCTTCCGCATCATCATCCGGCGATGAGAGGGATGATACGAGGATACCCTGATCGATTGAGGGAGACTGGTACAGGCAACAATTCGGGTGGCTTCGGAATACCTCCGTAAGCGGGATGAAGAACACTGTTTTAGATACAGTGATGTGAATCAAAATACCGACTTCCGTACTAGCCTGACCACCTGTTTTGAGAACAAGTAAGCTCCAATGCATGCTTCCTTAGTCAAACTATCATGAGTTATAAGGATCATACGGTTTAAGTATGACCTTGACGAAAATCTTCCAATGTCGATCCTAATGCTACAGTTGCTATCGGTTGCTAGCCTCAAAAAAATCTTTGTACCCTCATGGATACGGTCCTGAGGCTTCTGAATGATAGAATTAGAGGGTCCCTTTCGGACGTGCAGATTGAGGTTGGTAGGATATAGGCGTTAGGCTCTTTCGATGGCACTGAAAGGCCTGTTATCGTACTCTTTCGTATATAGTTGTCAAAGACACTGGAGAGAACTAGTCTCTCGGGCTAGGGGCTCTCTATCTATATACAAAAAACTGGATTTATAGCGAGCTTGTACTATTAGAACAAGGGCATAGTTTTAGGGACACTCACGTCTTTTTTTACAAGTCAAACTTCTCTCTATATTCAAGGGACTCACGATTGTGCAACGAAGTCTCCTATTCGGCGATATTCACATTGATTCTGGAATAACCTATCATATGCGGCCTCTGCTGCTGTTCACAAGTACAAGATGAGGATCAGCAACAGGTATTACCAGAGTATCATAGCTTATTTGACAGAGACGACGTTTCACCTTTTCCGCGGTGTGAACCTTGCGGGAAGTGTTGTATACTTTAAGAAGAGAGATCTATTCTACTTCTTTATTCTATCAAACCTGAAAACGAGGCCTCCGGTAAACAAGCTATAAAAGATGAATATCGCTCTCTCTAGCTAACCTGGAAAAAGTCTACCTTTGCGGAGCTGGAGCCGAAGCTCCTTCCTTTCTTCCTCCCTTGTTCTATTACCCCAAGGCCTCCTCGGTCTTCTTGGACTTGGTTTCTGTCTGATTTAACCCGCACTGCTAATGTAGGCTTTTTGGGGGTAATGGCATCGGCACACTATTCGTCTAAATAAGTTATCTTTCGTCTTCCAATAGTTCTGACCCGAAAAGTGAGCCCCGAAAACTGTCAACCTATGACCAACTCAAAATTAGAGTAGCTGATAGAGTAGAAGGTGGGATTCTATATTCTATAGCCTATGCGCCTGCTTCTGATGAGATAGAAGTAGGCTCCCGGTGCGTCTTCCTTCGGTCGGCTTGTCATCGAAGGATGTTAGCCAAATCAGAAGAACTATAGGCTCGAAGGCTCGGGTTGGTCAAGCGAACTGATTCATTTAATTCTTCGCCTAGTCTTAGCACCCGCACAGTAGAGGGGAATAAGCATTCCCTTTCCGACAAAACTAAGCGTCTTGCCGCTGGGTAAAGGCAATAGGAGGAGGTTTGGAACCCCAAAACAAGTCTAGGCTTAAGAACGGTGATGCTAGTTCAGTTGTTGAAAAAAATGTCCCGATGAACCTTGGGAGCATCCCGGGCAAGATCTATGGCTTCAGCTGCGGCTAAGCGAACTACCTATTATATATATTCTATAGAAGTGAATATGAGAGAAAAAGCTCTTCTTTCACATAGTGGGAGGCTGGCCTTCTCTCTTCCCAATTCTCCCAATGAGACCTCTTTCACTCACTTAGTGGACGACCCAGAGGACTTTAATAAAGCCCCCTTTTGCCTCATCACGATCTCCCGGTGAAGTAGCGGCTCCCTCCTATTACTATTTCTGGGGTGGAGTCGAAGCTATGGCACCAGAAAGTCAAAGAGATTCCGTCCCGAACCACTCGTGTAGTCTTCTTCCTGCCTCCCAGTTAGGCCCTATCTCGCTTTCCAAGTCTCATTTGGATGAGGCGCCGGCGCTACTAAATGCAACTCTCATTTCAACATTCTTCTCTATTGGCCCTTCCTTCTCTATCTGCCTAGAGAACCTCTCTTTCCCTACAAGGCACTAGAAGGTCGACCCCACTTTCCACACTATGTTGACTTTACTCCTGAGCCCAGTCATTCCCCGCCACTCTTTCACACAGCATTGAGGGCTTTTTCATAAGAAGCAGCACTCTATTGTCCACTTCGATAGCTTTCAAGAGTCTCTTTCATACATCGTTCCGGGGTCTCCCCTCTTTCTGGCGGGCCTTCTTTCTTCTGCTTCCTTGTGCTTCTGAGATCGCTAGCAATTTTCCATTGACTGATTCACCAAGCATTGGAGCAAGCGAGGAAGACCGCTTTTTCCATCATCCAAGTCCATCTCCGGCCCCCTTCTTCCTAAAGCCCCGCTCCAGCCTGCTCCTTTATCTGTCTTCTAGTCGGCTCCCCATTCATCTTCTGTCTCCCACGGATAGGTGCCTTTCGGGAACGTCTCTCTCCGCTACTCCCTTTTTGAATGAATAAGGGGTAGGGCCTTCTTCACTTAGTCATCTCTGCCTACGACTTTTTTTCTTTCTTGACCCTGCTCGCCTAGCTGGCCCTATCTTGCACGTTCCACTAACCGCTATCACAATAGGAGAATTCTTACTCTCACTTGACAAAGAGTCAGATCGTCTATATAGACCTCAAGCTAAAAAAGACAAGAAAGCAATACGCGCCTAGTAAGGCTCGGAAAAGAGAAAGTCCGAAATCATTGTGTTCTCAAGGCCGAAGGCCAAGTCAAAGACAGAGACCGTGCCCCTCGGGCACCTCTGAAGAGGGTGCCGCCCTTCCACTAAGCCTTCCTACATATATTCAAATCAGTACAAAGGCAAGTATATATTCTATTTTGAGGGAAAAATAGAAGGAAAAGATGGACTATGCCACATGGCCGCTACAAATAAAGGAAAAGTCTTATGCGAGTGATACCAATCGGACACACTTGGAAAAAAGGAATCATCAGCTACTAATACAGCTGAATCAAAGGAAAAGAAGTGAAAAAGCGGAAAGAAGTCAATGTGAGAAAGCAAAAAAGGTAACGAGGCGACCGGAGGAGGGAGAAAGGATAAAAGGGGTGGCAAGCAACTCGAAGGGATGCTGCGCCACCTAGGTACGCGTCTGGATCTGCCTCGGGCTTTGTCTTTGTTTCTATAGGATCTGCTACTCCAACCGTATCTACTTGTGGTGTACCTGGGTTGGTTTGGCCTCTTCCATAATCCTTGCCGCTGATGGTTATGGGTAAATCACAGTAAAGCAGAAAGGAAAGCCTCCCGGAGAACGTTTTCGTCGCCGAGAGAGAAGTCTCTAAAGCCGCTATGGTCTGGGCTCTCACTCACGTCGTCCGCCCCCATTACGCTGCTCGCCCTATTAGCCGGCGGAAACCATGAGAATTCATTCATTTCAGCCAGTCCCGGGTTATATATTGTACGGCGAAACTCGCTAATAGATATCTGTTTTCTCAGGAACCAGACCTGCATGCACGAAGAAGAACATATCTCTCTGGTCATATTCTTGTGGAACTTCTGTCGTCCCGTTCATTGTGGTTCCTCGGCCCTGCTAGCCATTTGCTTGCTCGAATTGTACACATTCAAAGAGGGGGCAAGCTAAACAAGCAAGCAAGCCATCCAAGTTTATTTTATAGAGTCGGAGAAAGAACTTGGGGTTCCCCTGTGACTAACTTAGCGCACTTCCGGTGGTAGCCATTGGGCTATAAAGAGCCACTCACTTATTTATTTATAGTTCGGTGTGAGATCAGCTAAATTAAGCTACGCTCATCATTTATGATCCACGGCTCACTCAATTAGAGCACTAACTACTTCAAAGGAATTCGCTCCAAAGAGGCTTTGAATCGCTCCGCTGGTGCGATCTGGTCGATAGGTTGTCCAGTCATCTCGGTGAGGAATTTCGCTATGCCCCCCGCTGACCTTTCACTGTGAGTACTGCTGCAGTAAAGCCAACGGGAAGATCAGTCCCAGGGCTCAATCTAGGCTGCCAGCCAAGATGAAGATGGATTGAAGGGGTTGTCAGGGAGCTTCATAGGGAATTGTAGGATCCATAGCTGGAAAGACTGCAGGAAAAAAGGGGAACATAGTCGCTAGGAAATCAGATTCCATAGTCAAGGCTGAGACAGACCCTATGTTTACTTCGCGATAGTCTTAGCTCGACATTGTCAAGCCATACTATCTACCAAAATTTATTTTTTTCTGACATTATATCCTATATATCGGAGATATAAGGTTTGAACTTCCACTTATGGTAATCGAACTTGGTAATCAAACTCTTTCCCGGCAAGAAGATAAAAGATTTCCTTCGGGCAAGTTCCACTATAGTTGGGAAAGGAACGGACCACAAGCTTCGCGCTCTGCCTTTCTTGTATTTGGACTCTTTCGCGCTATATGCTGCTCTCTCTGCGCGCTTAGCTTTCTTTGCTCTTTGCTATCGTGCTATTGCCGGCTTCCTTCTCTTTAAGACTAAGACCAAGGGCTCTTACAGAGTGAACACGTCTTATTTCATTTTTAGAAAGATGATCTTTTTCATTCCCCAAGGGGAAAAGGTCTCTTCTTCTGCTTCAGTTGATCCTGAAGCAGATCTTTTTTCGACTTCCTTCCTGTCTGGGATTTGAAAAAGCAAAGTCCTTACTTTGACTTACCCGAATCAAGTCAAGGCGATGAAGCAGGCTCAAGGCCCATTTTCTTATAAGAGTTCTCTCTCTCCCCGGGAATCATAGCCTAGTATCGTACCGGGAATCCACTTCTGACCTGACCTTCTGACGAGAATCCTTCTAACTTCACTCTTTTTTTCAAGTAAAGAATGTGTAAACCGAGGCCATTGAATCTGCTGCAGATGTCATCATAGAAGAAGAAGCTGTTCTTCTTTTTTCTGCATCAGCTACTAATCACACGTTTGGAATCGATCTAGCTGCTTAGCTTATCTTATGTGGTTTGGGCATACGGATTCGACTAGCATTCACGTGGGTAGCATTTGAATGCGGAATCACCCGAAAGCACGGGATTCGACTTGACTTTCTTTCCGATGGTCCTATCTTATTAGAAATAAGTAAATAGTGGATCTTCGACTAGCATTTCGTGGAAATCATAGTTGGTAGTGGCTTTTTTGCTTTGACCAGGCCAAAGGCGAAAAAGAGAGAAAAAAGGCAATTCCTTCTCTTCTGTTGTCACAAGAAGGGACTAGGTTCCTAGCCAAGCCAGGGAATCTACGACCGATTGTCAAAAAATATCCCACTACGGGGTAATAAGCAAGGAAGGAGTGCCACTTTCAAAAATTCTTTTTTAGTTAAATCACCCGCCGAAGCGAATCCTTCGAAATAGCCAAGCCAGTAAGTAGAAGGGCAAGGTGACCACAGGGAAAGGCATTACCAGAAGGAAAGTAGTCCAACTCAATGTCTTACGCATCAGTGGCATTTGAGTGAAAGCAGTAAGTCAGTGGCCAAGAATCATCGATTTTTGAGTTACCAGCTCAAGGCAGCTCATGGGAATTTCTTTAAGTAAGAACGATCCCCAGTGTCATCCTCTTCGTCTTCTCTTTAGGAAAGCAAGTCCCATCGAGTGGAGTCAAGGCATGCCTTAAGGTAGCGACTGACTTTCAGGTGAGATGGTTCAATAGTAGATTAGATAAAGGCTCTTGCTACTTCCCACGAGGGGAGGAAAGTCAATAGCGTAGATAAGGAAGTGGCTATTCTTGTTTGTTCATGACTCCGCTGCGCTCCTCTTTCATGGAATAAGCGCCTTTTCTCTTACAGACAAAAGAAATGGATTTTTTCCGGCTAGCTCGAAGGGAAGGAAAGAGCGCTATAAGAGAAAGAGTGCCTCGAGAATAGGCTTTTGGTATTTTTACTGAAAGCAGAGGAAGCATTCGATGCATCATATAAAAAAAAAGTGCAGCTGCCAGAGCCCCGTATTTACCAGCGGGGGTCCCGAGATATTCTATGATCAAAGGCTTTGTGGTTGTCACGAACTGGATTCGAACCAGCACCTCTGGGAGCAAAAGACAGGCCCAGCGAACTACCATTCATTCGGATCGCGACTTGGTTACCCGGTTCCCCTATTGTGAGGGTACATCCGGGGCCAGCTGCATGGACCTACTTACCATGCTAGTTGACCAGCGGCAGCGCTTTCCCTTTTATTGATACTACCAAGACGATTTGGATACTTGACTTCTAGATGCAATATCTTCACTGTTCTGAAAACAGAACTTTCTTGTTCATTCTAGCTGTCAGCCAGCTTCATCATTACCATACAAGCCTGTGGTGGACTACACCATACCTTTCTACAATTTCTAAGTAGTATCCCACCTTTGGGCTATCCTCTGTAATGCACTTCTTCTTCTGGGGATAAGACCTTACAACTAGATTGGAGATGATCCCTTCTCTCCAGTGAGTGCAGTGAAGGACTCTCGCCTAGTTCTGAAACTCTTCCCGCAGCCTTGCCCTTATTGCCCTGCCTACCTCGGCAGGCATACCCCGGAACCAATTCATCTCATCGGCCCGCTTTGCTAATCCGTGGACCAAGGGATGTAGGCCTAGGAAAACTTGAAAGAAAGAAGCAATACCGACGGTACCAAAAGAGCTAAGAGCTCAAAGGACAACTCTTTACTCACCTGTTCTACGTATACCGTTCACCAACACTCACGGACACTCCCCCCGGGCTGGGAAACTTCCAACCTTCTATACTGATACCTTTCTTGCATACCACTTATGGGATTGCTTGAGAACCTGCTCCATGATCCGCGTCATTCTTTTCGACCTGAATAAAGTAATGAACTAAAAGTCAAAGACAAGTTAACTCTAGGGGCTTATGGGATAGGTTAGCTCACCTTATGAATAGGTTAGCTCGACTTATCATCCGAGAAGAGTGAAGAGAGGAACCTTCGGAGCTCCTCTTCTATCGTATCGATTGAGCGGTTCATATCTTCTATCATCTCCGTAGAGGGTTCAGTCTCCACTATTTTAAGTCCGTATTTATTTCTACCCCTGAGCTCGAAAACCTGGTGGAGGACTCATATAAACCTCTTCGTGGAGGTCTCCATGAAGAAAGGCCTTTTTGACATCGAGCTGATGCAGTGACCAAGATCTGTTAGCTGCAACTGACAGACTGACTCGTATGGAATCAGTTTCATTTGGCTCTAGACTACGATTCGATAGAGAATGATTTGGCACATCTTCGATTTCCTGGTATGAAAGTAAAGTCGTTAGGCTTGGTTTTCTTTGAGTTCAAGATATTCGGCATAAGCCGTCTTTGCTTTTTCTCTTATCGATGTGATCCTTGTCTTTAGCTTGGGACTTAGCTTGGCACCAGGGCGGCTTGCTTACCTACCTGATGACTTTCTTAGCCGCCTAACCGCTTCCTGTATCTCTTCCTTTCCTGCATCCTCTTACTTCACCGAATAGTAACCACCAGAAGATGGAGTCTTTAACTACCTCTATGAACTGCCTACTCCTACAGCTTGCCTTTTTAAAGCAACTGCTTGGCCGGCTTCTCGTCTTCCGTCTTATCCTTCCTCATTCCCTTCCCCACTTCCCTTAGCCGAACTCCCAGCTCTTTTCCCGTTGTTCTAGCTCTTTCCGCTGACCTTCCAAGGTAGGTAGCAGCTTTGTAAGGTAGTTTTCCATATCCGTTAACAGCTCTAAGCCTAACCGCTTATTCCGACTTTCTTTCCTTTTGCCGGCTAGTCTACTCCTTTACCCGCTTGCCCTTTTTCTGTGTTTGCGTGGCATCTGTTCTCTTAGTAAGAGGCTGCGCTCCGGACCGTTACACTAAGCTCTTCACCTGCTCGTTCCCCAAAGGCAGTGATAGGAGAAGAAAGACTAGACTTTGAGACCAGACCTCCACTGGCGTTTTTGCAATGTCCTCCCGACCCGTGCTCTGAAAAGATCATGCATGAGATGAAGCTCGTGTATCTGTTTCAGTAAAGACCGAAAAGAAAGACCCGCTGTTCTATTTTCGTGTTACCTTTTCTTCATCGTCAATGCGGCTCGTCCCTTCCTTGGTGAAAAGGGGGACCCCCTCCGCCGATGGTTTTCGAGCGTCTATCGATGCTGGCCCTTCCCTTTCCATTCTATCAGCGGGACACAGGGCTCTCCTCGGCTTTGAGCTCTTCCCCCGATGCCTGAATGCTCCTTTACCGAGCAGAGGACTCGCTTTCTTTTTGGTAGACTGATAAAAATCACTAATCAATAAATTGCGTTTGTAAGATCAAGCTCAGCTCGTGGATCTTTGATTCTTTTAGACAAGTCGTTGGTCTTTTCGATTTTCCTTTGACCTAGTATGAATAGTAAATGGGTATAGTCCCGGTTGATGCTGCTGACATAGATGTAGATGGGGCGCCTTGATTAAGAGGTTGAGGGGGCCTCCGATCCTCTTTCGTGTGCAACGGTTAAGAGTGGAAAACCGCTCCTCTAACTTGAGTGGCTTGACGCTCCTATGACAGTCCTAGTTGGAACTCGTACCCCCCCCTCGCTATCTATCGTCAGTTATTGTCCCAGGCGAGGAACTGCTTGTATCAGACCTGATTCTCGCGCAGCAAGATCTTTTGTGAGTGCCCTTCCTTTGGGGCTTGAGGCTCATCTCACGATGTTCGTCTTGTCTGATTGTTTTTGTCTTGGTTGGTACGCTCCCCCTTGTGAAAGAAGTCCTCTATCTGCACACTAACCTGGGAGACTTTCACCCAGTTTTTCCCTTGATGCTTCTAAGCCGCTTTGAATTGGCCTGTGCCCGTTGATGAATCATCAATCCATTCAGCCGTCACGTCAGCCGAGAAGACGGACTTGCTGGTATCGTCAAATAGAGTATAGAATCCTTCTTCCGCTCTAGTGGCGGGTTTATCTTTTCATTAAGTAGCCCCTCATTAACCTCGTACACTGAGTCAAGCAACTTCTCCTTTTCTGTCATGAAGAGGAAGTGAGATGATGACAATGCGGCTGGGAAAAATCCATATCAATCCATTTCTTCTATAAGAGAATTGGATCCCGACCCAGACCTAAGAAATGAAATTAGATGCCGATTTCATTCCAGTAGTACCCGTTGCTTCTTTTGTTGGGTTGGTTGGAGTGCTTTAATCAGACTTGACCGAGTAGATCATGTTGGGATCTTCACCATGAATGATCCTCCGGGCGAAGCATCTCATGGCACACCATTGATCAATAAGACAGGAGAAATAGAATAGACAGGGATAACCCCCATTCCTATCAGCGTGAAATGACATTCATTCAATCAGTCCTCTCCTCCGCTCTCTCTGTCCCTGGCTTCTACTTTCACATACCTTCTGGCCTCAGTCGTTGACTTTGCCCCTTCCGCTCCTCCATTTAACAAGCAATTTAGTGGTTGTTCGCTCCTGAACGAAGCTATTGGGACAGCGGCTTTGATAGCGCTTTCTCAATGAGAGAGATCATATCGTGGTAGAGCTCCTATCCGTGCTTTGACAAATCCCTCTCTGGCGTCATCTACTGGCTGACTGCACACTGCCTTCTGCCTGACTATGGCTTTTAGAAAGCAAGATCCCTCCGTTTATCACTCTATAGAAAGAACATCCCATACAGAGTCTTTCAACTAACAACTAAGCTATTCGAGCCTTCACCTAAGCTCTCATCGATAGAGCCCCTGTCTCTTTGATTCTTGTATACAAGTCTGGTAGTCAATTGTTCTAGCAAGGATGGGCTAGTTGCCTACTCTCGCCTAACCCGCCCCTTTGACTGATGATCAATATGACAAAAGTAATCTATCTTGATCCTTATATGACGCAATTCATAGATTTGGGCAAGTCAGAGTGAAATCAAAGTCAAGTTATTGGCGATCATACCTACTCAATGAGAATGCTCTCAAGTCCAGTCAATGTCTTTTTGATGATACGATTCTCAGGTGCGAAC